GACATTTCTGATTGGCTGTCTTGTCTTTCTTAAAAGTTGGTTAATAGTTGGCGTGTTAAATCATATACCTACTACACGATCAACAATTCCATAAGCTTGAGCTTCTGTTGCTGACATATAAACATCTCTTTCCATATCTTGGTATATAATCCAGAGGGGTTTGTACGTTCTTTCGGAATAACCCCTTGCGAGGTTTTCTCTTAGAGTCATAATTTCTGCGAATTCAGCGTAAAGTAGGTCCATGTCTTCGCCTTTCTTCTTCTTCTTCTTCTTCTTCTTCTTCTCCTTCTCCTTCTCCTTCTCCTTCTCCTTCTCCTTCTCCTCCTCCTCGTCCTTATTCAATTTGGCATAAAAATAATGAATCTTTATCCTAGCGTGAGGGAGTGCTACACGTCTTGCTCCTCCGGCCAAGATATAAGATGCCATTGAAGCAGCTATCCCTAGGCATATTGTTATTACAGGGGATAGGATATATTGCATAACATTATCTAGAGCCATTCCGCCTATTACCTCTCCTCCAGGAGAATTTATAAACAAATATAACGGCTCGGTCTTATCCTCCATACCGAGATACAACATAAGAGCCATAATCTCATTCGAGAGTTCTGTTTCCAATTCGCCGAACAAAAAAAGCATTTTGTTATAATTAAGCTCCTCGATTAGATTAACCCACGAGTCTTCTGCCTCTCCTGGAAATCTAACGGGAACCATGAGTTCTTCTGGAAAAAAAAGTGGAATCATTTAATACCTCCTATTTTTTATAATTTTTTTATATAATATTTTTATATTATTAAATATTTTAATTTTTTTTTTTATTTTCCATGGGGAGAGATGGCTGAGTGGACGAAAGCGTCGGATTGCTAATCCGTTGTACGATTCATTCGTACCGAGGGTTCGAATCCCTCTCTTTCCTTTTCCGTTAATGACTTAATAGTTGATTTTATCTTTCAATTAAAATAAAAAAAAAAATTAATATATATATAATTAATTACAAATATCAAATAGAATTTTTTTTCTATTTTTTCTTTTTTTATTTTATTTTTCATCTATTTTTTTTCTATTTTTTGAAATGAAAAATCAAGTAAAGAACCCCCCTTTTATTCTTCGCGTCCAGGATTACGTCCTGGATCATTAGATAGAAATCCGAAAATGAAGAGAGACACAAAGAATATCACTACTGCGTAAACAAAGAGTTTGAGAGTAAGCATTACACAATCTCCAAGATCATTTTTTTTTAGAGAATGGATTCTCTATTTTTATACCACATATCCTATTTTTATACCGAAAACCAAAGTAGTTTTTAGAAATCGAAAAGAATTTTTTTTATTGTAATTCATTAAAGTAATAAAAAAAATTCTTATTATCTTATCCATTATTATCTTACTTATCAATAATTTTTTTATACCCCCTTGTTTGTGGAGGATCACAATAAGGTTTTTCCTTCACGGAAAATTCAAATAGATAGTTAGAGTGGGAAAAGGGGACGATCCGAATCGCGCTTATCCAAGAACTCTCATGTTTGAATCAAGAGCTCGTATTGTAAGACCTGTCTGATCTTATCAATTATTAGTATTCGAATCGTTTTTCTCGAAAAAATCTTTTACTTTTCTAGGACAAGATGAAAGATTTCATCGAAAGCTTACAGCAGCTTGCCAAACAAAGGCTAAGAGAAAAAAGAGTACAGGTATGACTGGCATAAAATCTACGATTGGACTCAAAAAAGCGTAGGCTTCGGGTAATTTTACTAAGAAAAAACTACTCGAATAAAGGGCAGAATTAAGACAGATCAAACTTAAGATATTAAGCATAACAGACATTTTGTTTTTAAGATAATTGTATTTTGGTTGAGTTCTTCATAGAAGGAAAAAATGAAGAAAATAAAAAAAGAAAGATCAAAAATCCTTCTTTTTTTTTTTTACTTACTCACTCAACCAAAAAACCTTCCATTCTCTTTTGAGAATAGAAAAAATTAGATTTTCATACAATATCTTAATGGAATTATATGTAATGATCAATAAATTCAGTATAAATCTATATCTACATGTGTCAAAATACTTACAATAGAATCTAATGGATTCTTGAGATATTTTGGCTGGAATTGACGAACAATCAATAACAACATTAGTCTTTATTAGTGTCGAATAGAAATAAAAGTGGGGCGTGGCCAAGTGGTAAGGCATCGGGTTTTGGTCCCGCTATTCGGAGGTTCGAATCCTCTCGTCCCAGAGCAAGAGCATGTGTAATTCTAGTAAATAATTCAGATTGTATTTTTCCGTTTATAAAGTATAATATTGGATAGAATTTTATTTTTTCTGCTAATAATTCTAACCAAAATGAATCTTATCTTTTTTTTTTTCAATTAATTTTGAATTATTTTTTGATCCCGATTGTATCTACATAACAAATCTATTTTGGGGGTTGCTAACTCAACGGTAGAGTACTCGGCTTTTAAGTGCGGCTAGGATCTTTTACATATTTGGATGAAGGAAGGAATTCGTCT